CTTTTATAGTTTTATTAAACTTTTTTACGAGTGGGCTAGGAATTTTATTGATAGTTAATTTTGCTTTATTTGTGTTGGAATTCTTAAATTACTTTAATATAAGATATTATTAATATATAATTAATTAAATAAATATAAGTATTATTTATCTAAAAAAAGATCTATATATTAATAATTATTTACATTATATACATATTATCTATAAATAATATAGCATTATTGTTGAATTTTAGGTATTATATATATAAAAGATTTATATAAAATACAATACTTAATTATATATATATATATTATTTATATAATAATATTTAATTGTTAAATTTATTATAATATAATTATTTAATTAAATATAGGTCCTTATATATAATATAATATAATATAAAATAATTAAATAGGTTTATAAATATTAATTTTATATAGAAAACATTTATTATAAAATAAAAAAGTAATAGTATATATTTACAGATTTCATTTTTTATATAAATATAATAAATAAAAAAATGAAATCTGTAAATATATACTATTACTATATAGAAAAGAAAAGAATATTCTTTATTTCTTTGGTGGTTGAAAAAAATGTTTTAATGCTCACTTTATTTGTGTAATAAATTTAGTTGAAAATTAAGTAAAAAATGGTCAGAGATATGATAATATATTACTCTTGTGCTTATTTTTAATCTTCATTATATTAGCAATATTTATAAGGCTCCATATTCATTTATTAAAATAATCTATAAGATAGTGGTGTGTTTTATTTTGTTGTTGTGTTAGATGAAGGGTTATTACTTTCTTTCTTTGGTGTGTTGAGAAGGTTAGTTTTAATGGGTTTCTTTGTTGGTATACATGGGTTGAGTTGTAAATTAAATAATGTTGAATAAAAATGATAAGAATAAAATATGATGGGTATAATTTGTGAGTTGAAAAAATTGGGAAGTTGTTAAATGTAAAACAAGTAAGAATAGGACTTATGATGGTCAGACGCGGGTAGGAAAGTTACTCTTGTGCTTATTTTTAATCTTCATTATATTAGCAATATTTATAAGGCTCCATATTCATTTATTAAAATAATCTATAAGATAGTGGTGTGTTTTATTTTGTTGTTGTGTTAGATGAAGGGTTATTACTTTCTTTCTTTGGTGTGTTGAGAAGGTTAGTTTTAATGGGTTTCTTTGTTGGTATACATGGGTTGAGTTGTAAATTAAATAATGTTGAATAAAAATGATAAGAATAAAATATGATGGGTATAATTTGTGAGTTGAAAAAATTGGGAAGTTGTTAAATGTAAAACAAGTAAGAATAGGACTTATGATGGTCAGACGCGGGTAGGAAAGTTACTCTTGTGCTTATTTTTAATCTTCATTATATTAGCAATATTTATAAGGCTCCATATTCATTTATTAAAATAATCTATAAGATAGTGGTTTGATTCTTGCTTATTATTATTTGCTTTTGGATTATTTTATATGTAAATTTTTGTATGATTTAATTGTTTTATTCTTAATGAATATTTAATTTATTTTTTTTTCGCAGTGGGGAGTTTTAAATAAATTAACGGGAGTTTGATTTGGTAATTTTAATTTATTATTGGTAAAATTTGTGCCAGCATCCGCGGTTATACAATGGATATTAGTAAATATTTTTGGTTAAAGTAGTTATTTTTTTTTGTTTTGAGTTTATAATTTATATTTTTAGGTGAAATTTTAATATTTTTGAGGCTTATTATTTTGATTTTGAGGCTATTAAATTTTTAGTATAAACTAGGATTAGATACCCTATTATTTTTAATGTAAATTATTTATAACCAGAGTAGTATTAGATAAAGTCTTGAAACTTAAAGAATTTGGCGGTATTTTAGTCTCTTTAGAGGAATCTGTCTCTTAATCGATAATCCGCGTTGTACCTTACCAAAAATTTTATTATTTAGTAGCATGTATACCGCCGTTATAATGAAAATCTTTTTAGGGTTTAATAATTTTCTTTATTTGATTTTATAGGTTATTTCAGGTCAAGGTGCAGTTTATGATTTGGTGATGATGGATTACATTTATATTTGTTATTCGAATTATTTATTGAAATATAAATATGAAGTTGGATTTAATTGTAATTTTTTAAAGATTATAATAGTGATACTAGCTCTATAATATGTACATATCGCCCGTCACTCTCATTAATAATTTAATTGAGATAAGTCGTAACATAGTGGTTGTACCGGAAGGTGTAACTGGAATGTATATTATTGTATATATCAGATTAAATCTTTATAGATAAGAACTTCATTTACATTGAAATAAGCTTCCGTGCAATTCGGTATAATCTGATTTATTATGCAGATTACTTTTTTTTGTCTATAATTTATTTTTTTTAAAAATTAATTTATTGTTTTTGTACATATTTTGGATTTAATCATTTTATGTTATAGTTTATTATTACTGTATAGGTATTTTATTATTAATTTTTAAAAGTAGATTTAAATTGTTGTATCTTGTGTATCAGGGTTTATTAAATTTTAATTATTTATTTATATATCCCGATTTTAAAAGATTTAAGTAATTATTTTAGTTATTGTATTATAAATATTAAGGATAATTATTTGGTGGTGAAATGCTATTCGATTTTAATGATATCTGGTTTTTCAGGAAATGAATTTAATTCATATATTATTATTTTATTTCTATTTTTATTAGAATTATAATATAATAATATAAATATTAAGGGGGATAAGCTCTTTATTATATTTTTATAATTTTATTTATATTTATTTTTGTTGGTTTTATAATAACTATCAATTTGAGTTTGTTAATATTTTATTATTAAATAATATTAATTTTTGTTATATTTAAGTTTTTACTGTAATTTTGTATAGAATTATTATTTATTTTTAATAATGGTGGAATTAGTAATTTTTAATTATTTTAATATTAAATTATTATTTATTATAATTTTAAAAGGAATTAGGCAAAATATTATTCTCGCATGTTTATCAAAAACATCGCTTCTTGTATATAGAATATATGAAGTATAACCTGCCCACTGATATAAATTTAAAGGGCCGCGGTATTTTGACCGTGCAAAGGTAGCATAATCATTAGTTTTTTAATTGGGGACTGGTATGAATGGTTTGACGAGGAATGATCTGTTTCTTATTAATATATTATTGAATTTAATTTTTAAGTTAAAAAGCTTAAATTTTTTTATGGGACGAGAAGACCCTATAGAGTTTTATATTCTTTATATATAATTGGTTTGTTAAGTATTTATAGATTAGTATATAAAGAGTATTTTATTGGGGTGATATTAAGAATTAAATAACTCTTATTATTAATAATACATTTATTTATGATAAAATGATCCATATTTATTGATTATAAGATTAAATTACCTTAGGGATAACAGCGTAATTTTTCTTGAAAGGTCTTATTGATAGATAAGTTTGCGACCTCGATGTTGGATTAAGATTTAATTTGGGTGTAGAAGTTCAATTTGTTTAGGTCTGTTCGACCTTTAAAATCTTACATGATCTGAGTTCAGACCGGCGTGAGCCAGGTTGGTTTCTATCTATAAATAATTTTATACTTTAGTACGAGAGGACCAAGTATTTAAAATAATTTTAGGTTATATTGATTATTATTACTATTTTGGCAGATTAGTGCAATGGACTTAGAATCTTTATAAATAGATATTTATTATTCTATAAGTAGTATTTATGTTTAAAGAGGTTATTAGTTTATTTATTATTTTTATTTTTTTAATTATTTTGGTTATAGTTGGGGTAGCATTTTTGACTTTATTAGAACGTAAAGTTCTTGGTTATATTCATATTCGTAAAGGACCTAATAAGGTGGGGTTTACTGGTATTTTACAGCCTTTTAGAGATGCTATTAAGCTTTTTAGTAAAGAACAAATTATTCCATATTTATCTAATTATTTAGTTTATTATTTTTCTCCTGTGTTTGGTTTATTTTTATCTTTATTAGTTTGAATTATTATTCCTTATTTAAGTGGTTTAGTGTGTTTTGAATTAGGAATTTTATTTTTTCTTTGTTGTACTAGTTTGGGTGTTTATACAATTATAATTGCTGGTTGATCTTCTAATTCTAAATATGCATTACTGGGAGGATTACGAGCAATTGCTCAAACAATTTCTTATGAGGTAAGATTAGCACTTATTTTATTATCTTTTGTATTTTTAATTGGTAAATATAATTTACTAGAATTTTATAATTTTCAGATTTATGCTTGAATAATTTTTTTTACTTTTCCATTAGCTATAATTTGATTTATTTCTTGTTTAGCAGAAACTAATCGTACTCCTTTTGATTTTGCTGAGGGAGAATCTGAGTTAGTTTCAGGATTTAATATTGAGTATAGAGGGGGTAGTTTTGCTTTAATTTTTTTGGCAGAGTATGCTAGAATTTTATTTATGAGTATCTTATTTTGTATTATTTTTTTAGGGAGTAATATTGATTCTATATTGTTTTATATTAGGTTTGTCTTTATTAGTTTTTTATTTATTTGAGTGCGGGGAACTACACCTCGATTTCGTTATGATAAATTAATATATTTAGCTTGAAAAAGTTTTTTACCTATATCATTAAATTATTTATTATTTTTTTTAGGGATTAGGGTTTATTTATTTATATACTTATTTTAAGTGTAATAATTTAAGTAGAAAGTTAATAGAAGAATTTAACTTCTTTCTTATGTTTTCAAAACATATACTTTATAAAAAGCTTTTTAACTATTTGTTTAAATAATCTCATTTGTTTATTATTACAGGACAAATTATATAATATATAAAATATAGTATTGTTAGAATTTGTCCTGTAATAATAAATGGATCTTCTACTGGTCGAGCTCCAATTCATGTTAATAGAATTACAATTCTTCTTAATGATCAAAATAAGATTTGATTAATTGGATAAAATTGAATACCATAAAAGTTAGAATAATTTATTGGTAAAATAAATAGGATTATAATGGATATAACTAAGGCAATAACTCCTCCTAATTTATTAGGAATGGATCGTAGAATAGCATAAGCAAATAGAAAATATCATTCTGGTTGAATATGGATAGGAGTAACTAAAGGATTCGCTGGAATAAAATTGTCTGGGTCTCTTAAGATATAAGGAGTTTTTAATGATAGTATTACTAATAATATAATTATAATAATGAATCCTATTATATCTTTAGTAGTAAAATATGGATGGAAAGGAATTTTATCAATATTTCTATTTATTCCAATTGGATTATTTGATCCTGTTTGATGTAGAAATAATAAGTGTACTATTACAGTTGCTAATACTATAAATGGTAATAAGAAATGTAAGGTAAAAAATCGATTTAATGTGGCATTATCTACAGCAAATCCTCCTCAAACTCATTGTACAATATCAATTCCTATATAAGGAATTGCTGATAATAGATTTGTAATTACTGTTGCTCCTCAGAATGATATTTGACCTCATGGTAACACATATCCTATGAAGGCTGTTGCTATTATTAAAAGTAGAATTAGAACACCAATTGATCATGTATATAAGAGTTTATATGAACCATAATATATACCTCGTCCAATATGTAAATAAATGCAAATGAAAAATATTGATGCTCCGTTAGCATGAAGGGTTCGTATTAATCATCCGTAATTTACATCTCGTGTAATATGAACAACTCTTGAAAAAGCTATATCAATATTTGGACAGTAATGTATTGTTAAGAATAGTCCTGTTATAATTTGTATAATTAAGCAAAGTCCTAGTAATGATCCGAAATTTCATCATGCATTAATGTTTGATGGTGTTGGTAAATCAATTAATGCATTATTAGCAATTTTGAATAGTGGATGAGTATTTCGTATGGGTTTATTCATTAATTTATTTGTCGTAAAGGTCCTTTTGAGATATTTACAATCTTTACTACTGTGATTAGTGTTAAAAATAAATATAATGCTATTATAATTGTAATTAAATTAGTAGGTTTATTATACAATTTTATTAATAAATTTAATATTTCATTTTCTGTTATATAAATATTTATATAATTTATTATTTCTATATTGTATAATGGAAAATTTAAATTGAAGTTATATATTAATATGGGAATTATAGTTAATAAAATAAATATTCCTATTTTTATTGATAAATAAAATATTTCATTAGATGCTAATCTTGTAACATAAATAAATAGGACTAGTATACCTCCTAAAAATATAAGAAATAGGACATATGAAAATCAAAATCTTTGTGATAATAACCCTCTAATTAGGCATACAATAATTGTTTGGATTAATAATATTAAACCCATTGCTAATGGGTGATTTATTTGTATGAATGTTAATCTTGTAATTAATATTATAACTAAAATATTTTTGATGTCAGGAAATAGTTTTATTGAAAATTTTAATTTTGGGAATTAAAGAAAAGGTGAATATCTTTTTTCTGAAGTTTTAAAAGATGTTTCTTATTTTTGGTTTACAAGACCAATATTTTTTATTAAATTATTAAAACTTAATGATGATTATTTTTTTTTATATTATATTTTTTTGTGGGGTTTGAGTATTTACTTCTAATCATAAGCATTTACTTGTTACATTATTGAGTTTGGAATTTATTGTGTTAGTAGTGTTTTTAATATTATATTATTATTTGAGTGGTTATAATAATGAATTATTTTTTAGAATAATTTTTCTAACTTTTTCTGTTTGTGAAGGAGCCTTAGGATTATCTATTTTGGTATCAATAATTCGTAGTTATGGTAATGATTATTTTCAATCATATATTATATTACAATGTTAAAGTTTTTAATATTTATAATTTTTATAATCCCTTTATGCTTAATATATAATTCTTGATGAATTATTCAATCATTGTTAATATTATTATTTTTTTTTATAATATTTTTAATGTCTTATATATATTGTTGAAATCATTTAAGATACATATTTGGTTGTGATTTAATTTCTTATGGTTTGATCTTATTGAGATTATGAATTTGTGTCTTAATAATAATAGCAAGAGAATCTATTTTCCGTTATGATAATTATAGTAATTATTTTTTAGTTATTAGTATTTTATTGATAGTTATACTTTATTGTACTTTTAGTAGATTAAGAATAGTTTCTTTTTACTTATTTTTTGAAGGTAGTTTAATTCCTACTTTATTTTTAATTTTGGGGTGGGGATACCAGCCTGAACGACTTCAGGCTGGTATCTATTTATTATTTTATACATTATTGGTTTCGTTACCCTTATTAGTAGGTATTCTTTATATTTATGATTCTTTAGGATTATTATTTATTCCTTTATTAACAGATAAATTATATATAAATAATTTATTTTATTTATGTATAATTTTAGCATTTTTAGTAAAGATACCAATATTTTTAATTCATTTGTGGTTACCAAGGGCTCATGTTGAAGCTCCAGTAAGAGGTTCAATAATTTTGGCTGGAGTATTATTAAAGCTAGGTGGTTATGGATTATTACGTGTATCTTTATTTTTATCTTCTTTTTATTCATTATTTAGTTATATTTGGATTTCTATTAGAGTAATTGGGGGGACTGTTGTAAGTTTAATTTGTATACGTCAAACAGATTTAAAATCTTTAATTGCTTATTCTTCTGTTTCTCATATAGGAATAGTAATTGGAGGTTTGATGACATTGAATTATTGAGGATTTTGTGGAGCTTATATTTTAATAATTGCCCATGGTTTATGTTCTTCTGGCTTATTTTGTTTAGCAAATATTTCTTATGAGCGTTTAAATAGACGTAGAATATTGATCAATAAAGGTTTAATAGGTTTTATACCTAGAATAACTATATGATGATTTTTATTAAGATCTTGTAATATAGCTGCTCCTCCTTCATTAAATTTATTAGGTGAAATTAGTTTAATTAATAGTTTGTTGAGTTGATCTTGACTTACTATATGTGTTTTAATTATATTATTTTTCTTTAGAGCAGCTTATACTTTATATTTATATTCTTATAGTCAACATGGCTTATATTATTCTGGTATTTATTCCTGTTCATTGGGTTATTCTCGTGAATATTTATTATTATTTTTACATTGATTTCCTTTAATTTTGTTAATTTTAAATAATAATATAATTGTAATATAATTATATTATTAACTTAAATAGTTTAATAAAAATATTGATTTGTGGTGTCAAGGATATAAAAATTTATTTTAAGTTATGTTTTATATTTCAATCTGTTTTATTTGTTTTTTCTTTTTATTTTTTATTAGTGGTTTTTTGGTTTTGTTAAGATTTTATTTTCTTCTTAATAATATAATTTATTTTATTGAATGAAATATTATTAGCTTTAATACAAGATCTGTTGTTATAACATTTTTATTTGATTGAATATCTTTAATATTCATAGGTTTTGTATTTTTTATTTCTTCTTTTGTTATTTTATATAGTGATGATTATATAAGAGGAGACTTAAATATTAATCGTTTTATTTTTTTAGTTATAATATTTGTTATATCTATAATATTTTTAATTATTAGCCCTAATATAATTAGAATTTTATTAGGCTGGGATGGATTAGGTTTGGTTTCTTATTGTTTGGTAATTTATTATCAAAATACAAAATCTTATAATGCAGGAATACTTACTGCCTTATCTAATCGTGTAGGGGATGTTTGTTTATTAATGGCTATTGCTTGAATATTAAATTTTGGAAGTTGGAATTTTATTTTTTATTTGGAATTATTAAAAGGTAGATTTGAAATGGAAATTATTTCTTTTCTTGTAGTTTTGGCATCAATAACTAAAAGTGCTCAAATTCCTTTTTCATCTTGATTACCGGCAGCAATAGCTGCCCCTACTCCTGTGTCAGCTTTAGTTCATTCTTCTACTTTGGTAACTGCTGGAGTTTTTTTATTAATTCGATTCAGAATTGTTTTTAGTGATTGATTAAATTTTTTTCTTTTATTAGTTTCTGGTTTAACAATATTTATAGCTGGATTAGGGGCAAATTATGAGTATGATTTAAGGAAAATTATTGCCTTATCTACCCTTAGTCAGTTAGGTTTAATAATAAGTATTTTATCAATAGGTTTTGCTGGTTTAGCATTTTTTCATTTATTAACTCATGCTTTATTTAAGGCATTATTATTTATATGTGCTGGAATAATAATTCATGTTATAAAAGATTCTCAAGATATTCGTTTTATGGGTAACTTATCTTTTCAGATACCATTAACTTCTACTTGTTTATGTATTTCTAATTTTGCTTTATGTGGTATACCTTTTTTGGCAGGATTTTATTCTAAAGATTTAATTTTAGAGATAGTTTCTTTAAGATATGTAAATATCTTTAGTTTTGTCTTATTTTTTTTTTCTACAGGTTTAACTGTTTATTATTCTTTCCGATTATTTTATTATACTTTATGTAGTGATTGTAATATATTACCTATATTAAATCTATTTGAAAATAGATTTAATATGATTTTAGGTATATTGGGTTTATTATTTATGGCTGTTATAGGAGGAAGCTTTCTTAGTTGAATTATATTTCCTACTCCTTTAGTAATTTATTTACCTTTTTATTTAAAAACTCTTGTTTTATTAGTTATACTTATTGGTGGATGAGTTGGTTATGAAGTATCTATAATGAGTATTGGTAACAAGTTATTATCTATTAAATATCATTTATATTCAAGATTTATAGGATCTATATGATTTATACCTTATTTATCTACATATAGTTTGTGTGGATTACCTTTATATATAGGATATAAATCGTATAGGGTATTTGATTCTGGGTGAAGAGAATATTTTGGAGGTCAGGGTATATTTATATTATTTATATATATAAGAAAAATTAATCAGTGATGACAGTATAATAATTTAAAAATTTTTTTAGCATTTTTTGTGATATGATTATTTATTATAATAATCATATTAGTATTTTAAACTTAAATAGCTTATTTGATAGAGCATAATATTGAAGATATTAGTGAGATTTATAAAATCTTTAAGTATTTATAAAATATTCCTTTATTTATACTATGAAAAAGTATTGTTTTAACTTAAACTATATAAACGAGAAATGTAAACGGAATTTAACCGTTAGGGTAATAAGTTAGCAGCTTTTACCTAAGCTTCACATTTCCTTAACTGGAATAATATTATTCAATTTTATTATTAACAGTAATATGCCTCTATTTGGCTTCAGTTAAATAAGGATAATTTATTATCTAATTATCAGGTCGAAACTGATTGCAATTATTTGCTTCTTATTTAAGATAAATTGATTAATCAATACTTTTTGAGTGCAATTCAAATGTTATACTTAACTATTATCCTATAAAGCTCATTCTAGTGACCCTTGATTTCATTCATGATATAACCCGGCTAATAAAATAATTAGAAATATAGTACTAATTATTATTCATAAAGTAATATTAGATATAAATAAAATGATTGTTATTGGGAGTAATAAAGCAATTTCTACATCAAAAATTAGGAAGATTACGGCAATTAAAAAGAATCGTAAGGAAAATGGAATGCGTGCAGATCTTTTAGGATCAAATCCACATTCAAAAGGAGATCTTTTTTCTCGATCTTTAATTAATTTTTTTGATAATAGGGTTGTAATAATTATAATAATTATAGTGATTATAATAATTATTATAGTAGAATATCTAGTAATTATAATTATTAATCTTGTTTAAAAACAAACTTTTTGATTGGAAGTCAAATATACTATATTATATTAGAATTAATTATTTTAGCTTCCTCATCAGTAAATAGAGATATATAAGAATAGTCATACAACATCTACAAAGTGTCAGTATCAGGCGGCTGCTTCGAATCCGAAATGATGATTTGATGAAAAATGTAAAGTTAAATGTCGTAGTATACATGTAAGTAGGAATGTTGTACCAATAATAACGTGTAGTCCATGGAATCCGGTTGCAACAAAAAAGGTTGAACCATAAATTGAATCTGCAATAGTAAAAGGTGCTTCTATATATTCATATGCTTGTAATATAGTAAAATAAATACCTAATATTACAGTAAAAAATAAACCTTGAAGTATTTGATTATAATTATTTTCTATAATTCCATGATGTGCTCATGTTACAGTTACTCCAGATGCAAGTAAAATAGCTGTATTTAATAGAGGAACTTGTAAAGGATTAAATGGGTAGATACCTGTAGGTGGTCATATTGATCCAATATCAATAGTAGGTGATAATCTTCTATGAAAGAAAGCTCAAAAGAACGAAATAAAAAATAATACTTCTGAGATAATAAATAGAATTATTCCTCAACGTAAGCCTTTAGTTACTATTTTGGTATGTAATCCTTGATAAGTACCTTCTCGGGTAATATCTCGTCATCATTGAATTATTGTTATTAATATAATTAATATTCCTATTATTAATAGTTCTTGATTATATTGGTGAAATCATTTAATTATACCTATTATTGTAATTATAGCTCCAATTGCTCCAGTTAAAGGCCATGGTCTTTTATCTACTAAATGGAAAGGATGATTTATTATCATTAATTTACTTCTCTAGAATATAAAGTTCTTAAGACTGCAAACACATAAGATTGAATAATAGCTACAGCTGATTCTAATATTAATAATAGAATTTGAATAATAATTAGAAATCTTAGTAAAATATAATTTAATGATATTCCCGTATTTCCTAAAAGAGTTAAAAGTAAATGACCTGCAATTATATTAGCAGCTAATCGAACAGCTAATGTACCAGGTCGGATTATATTACTAATTGTTTCAATACATACTATGAAAGGCATTAGAACTGTAGGAGTTCCCTGAGGAACAAGATGAATAAATATATGATTTATATTATTAATTCATCCGAATAATATGAATCTAATTCATAAAGGTAAGGCTAATGTTAAGGTTATTGTTAGATGTCTAGTTCTAGTAAAGATATATGGGAATAGACCTAGAAAGTTATTAAATATAATTATAGAAAATAATGAAATAAATATAAAGGATATTCCTTTATTAATGTTTTTTATTCCAATCAATATTTTAAATTCTATATGTATATATATTAATATTTTATTTCATAAAATGTAGTGTCGAGATGGAATTAGTCAAAATCTTATTGGAATAATTATTAAACCTAATATTGTGCTTAGTCAGTTTAATGATAAGTTAAAAGCTGTAGTAGGGTCAAACACAGAAAATAAATTAGTTATCATTTTCAGTTTATTATTTTAATATTAATTAGTTTTTTGTATTTTAAGTTATTTAATGGAGTAAATGAAAAATAGTTTATTAAATTAAATAATATATATATAATAGAAAAAAATAAAAATAGAATTAATCATCTTAATGGTATTATTTGAGGAATAGAAAAATGTTCTATTGAACAATTTTATTTTGACATAATAATGTTATTATTTAACTAATTTTTCTCATTAGAAGTAACTGCTAGTTTACTATATTTTGGTTTAAGAGACCATTACTTGCTTTCAGTCATCTAATGATTCATTTATTTTGGTAATTCAGTCAATAAATCTATTTGTAGAAACTCTTTCAATTATAATAGGTATAAAACTATGATTTGCCCCACAGATTTCAGAACATTGTCCATATATAATACCAGGTCGATTAATTAGGAATCTAATTTGATTTAATCGACCTGGGGTAGCATCTGTTTTAATTCCTAGTCTAGGTACTGTCCATGAATGTAATACATCGGCTGCTGTTACAATAATTCGGATAAATCTATTTATAGGTAGAACTACTCGATTATCAACATCTAATAGTCGAAATATATTTATTTCTAACTCGTTTTGGGGAATTATATATGAATCAAATTCAACTTTTATAAAATCAGAATATTCATAACTTCAATACCATTGATGTCCAATGGTTTTTAGTGTAATAGTTGGTATATTAATTTCATCTATTAAGTATAGTAATCGTAGAGAAGGTATTGCAATAAATACTAAAATTATAGCTGGAGCAATTGTTCAAGCTAATTCAATTAATTGACCTTCTAGTAAAAATCGATTAATATATTTATTAAAAATTAGTATAATTATTATGTATGATACTACTATTAAAATTAATACAATAATTATAAGAGCATGATCATGAAAATAAATTAGTTGTTCTATAATTGGAGATGCTCTATCTTGTAGATTTATATTAGCTCATGTTGTCATTTAATTCTAATAAAAGTTTAATTAATTACTCTATATATGGGACTTAAATCCATTGCACTAATCTGCCATATTAGAAATAGTATTAATTGTTAGTAATTGTTGGTAATTCTGAATAACTATGTTCTGCTGGAGGTATATTTTGTAATCATTCAATTGAGTTTCTCGTTTGAGTTGGGAATATAATGTATCGATTAGTTCTTATTCTTTCTCATATAATGAAAATGAATATTAGTACTCCAATAAATGAGATTATAGATCCAATAGATGATACTACATTTCAAGCTGTATAAGCGTCAGGATAATCTGAGTAACGTCGAGGTATTCCTGCTAGTCCTAAAAAATGTTGTGGAAAAAATGTTATGTTTACTCCTAGGAATATAACAACAAATTGTATTTTTAATCATTTTGGGTTTATTGTTAAACCTGTAAATAAAGGATATCATTGAATAAAACCGGCTATGATGGCAAATACAGCTCCTATTGATAATACATAGTGGAAGTGAGCTACTACATAATAAGTATCATGTAGAATAATATCAATTGATGAATTTGCTAAAACTACCCCAGTTAATCCTCCTATAGTAAATAGGAATACAAATCCTATTGATCATAGACATGGGGTTCTATATGATAATTGTGATCCATATATAGTAGTTAATCAACTAAAAATTTTAATTCCTGTTGGAACAGCAATAATTATAGTTGCTGATGTAAAATATGCTCGTGTATCAACATCTATACCTACGGTAAATATGTGATGTGCTCATACTACAAAGCCTAATAAACCAATTGCTAACATAGCAAAAATTATTCCTAGATTACCAAAGGCTTCTTTTTTACCTCTTTCATGACAAATAATATGTGAAATTATACCAAATCCTGGTAGAATTAAAATATAGACCTCTGGGTGACCAAAGAATCAAAATAGATGTTGGTATAAAATTGGATCCCCTCCCCCAGCAGGGTCAAAAAATGATGTATTTAAATTTCGATCTGTTAATAATATAGTAATTGCACCGGCTAAAACAGGTAGGGATAGTAATAGTAGTAATGCAGTGATACCTACTGATCATACAAATAGTGGAATTCGTTCTGGTTTTATATTAATTGGTTTTATATTAATTGTTGTAGAAATAAAATTAACTGCACCTAGAATTGATGATACTCCAGCTAAGTGTAATGAAAAAATTGCTAAATCAACAGAAGCTCCAGCATGAGTAACACCTCTAGCTAGAGGTGGATATACTGTTCAACCTGTTCCGACACCTCTTTCTACTATTCTTCTTATTAATAGTAAGGTTAATGAAGGAGGTAATAATCAGAATCTTATATTATTTATTCGTGGGAAGGCTATATCAGGTGCTCCTAATATTAATGGAACTAGTCAATTACCAAAACCTCCAATTAGAATTGGTATAACCATAAAGAAGATTATAATAAATGCATGTGCTGTGACAATTACATTATAAATTTGATCATCTCCAATTAGTGATCCCGGTTGACCTAATTCTGTACGAATTAATATTCTTAATGATGTACCAAGTATACCTGATCAAGCACCAAAAATGAAATATAGAGTTCCAATATCTTTATGATTAGTTGAGAATATTCATCGTTGCAAAGTTAGTAGAATGACTGAGATAAAATAGGTAATAGATTGTAAATCTATAAAGGAGAAGTTTCTCTTCTACTAAGTCTTATATTCATACTGTATGATAATAGAATGCAATTCTATAGGAATAATTAAATTATTAAGGCTTAAAGAGATTTAATCTTTATTTATAGCTTTGAAGGTTATTAGTTTATGTATTAACTTAAAGCCTTTAAAAGACATTAATAGTTAGTGTACATAATAATAACCCTATTATAGAAATTGATGCTAAAATCATTACGTATATAATGATTTTATTATTTTGATTAAGTTGAATATTTCATTTTGGTTCTGTATATAAAATTATGAATCTTGCATAGGCTAATCGTAAATAATAATATAGTGTTATTAATGATATTGTTACCATAATTGTAATAATAAATCTTATTTTGTTATTAATTATGAGTTGAATAACTAGTCATTTGGGTAAAAATCCTAGAAATGGGGGTAATCCTCCTAATGATAGTAGACTAGTAAATATCAAAATTTTTTGTATAGGTATTTCATTTATTGTTAAGAAAGTTTGATTAATAAATGAAATTTGATATATTTTGATGATTGAGATGATTGTTATAACTAATATTGAGTAAATCAAAAAATAAATTAATCATAGGCTTTCTCCAATTATTATGGCTGCTAATATTCATCCTATATGATTAATTGATGAGTAGGTTAAAATTTTTCGAATAGAAATTTGGTTTAAACCTCCAATAGACCCAATTATCACTGATAATAGGATAATAAATAGAATGAATGTGTTTATAGATAATGAGTATGAAATTAATATTAAAGGGGAAATTTTTTGTATTGTTATTAGGATTAAACAATTATTCAGTCTTAGTCCTTCTATAATTCTTGGAAATCATCAATGGAATGGGGCTGCTCCACATTTCAATAATAATGGTGTGTTAATTATTATTGTTGTTATTAGGATATTATTAGTAAATCAGTAAAATTCTTCAATTACTGATTTACTAATAATTAAAAACAGCAGGGTTAATGATGCTAAAGCTTGTACAATAAAATATTTTATTGAGGCTTCTGTTGTATAAATATTTTTGTTATTTACTATTAAGGGGATAAACGATAATATATTAATTTCTAGTCCTATTCATGCCCCTAACCATGAATTTGATGAAACAGAAATTAATATTCCTCTTACTAGGGTTAGTAATAAGAGAATTTTTGTTGAGTGGTTGGTCAATAGAGAAGAGAGGGTGCCTCTATAAATGGGGTATGAACCCATTAGCTTATTTAGCTTACTTTTCTAATATAATATCTTTTTTTATACATTTTGGTGTATGATGCACAAAAATTTTTGATATTTTAGGTAATAGTTTAATTCTATTAATTGTAATAAAGGTAAAGTTTGTATTACATTTTTTATCATATCATGATAATCCTTTATTCAGGCACTTTATT